TATGGAAATGGTAAACCAACTCGAGGAATTTCTGACACAAGTATTCAATTGGTTCGAACTTGTTTAGTCTTGAATTGGGACCAAGACAATAAAAATGCTTCCCTCGAGGAGGTACGCGCTTTCTTTGTTGAAGTAAGTACAAAGGGTTTGATTCGAGATTTCATAAGAATTGGCTTAGTGAAATCCCATATTTCGTATATAAGAAAAAGGAATAATCCGCTGGATTCGGGATTGATCTCTGCAGATTACATGAATCCGTTTTATTCTATTTCTCCCAAGGCTGGCATTCTTCAACAATCGCTTAGACAAAATCACGGAACTATTCGTATGTTCTTAAATAGAAATAAGGAATCCCAATCTTTGTTAATTTTATCATCCTCTAATTGTTTTAGAATGGGTCCATTTAATCATGTAAAATATCACAATGTGATAAACCAATCAATAAAAAAAAAACCTCTAATTACAATTAAAAATTCGTCGGGCCCCTTAGGAACAGCCATTCAAATTTCGAATTTTTATTCGTTTTTGCCTTTACTAACTTATAATCAGATCTCTGTAATTAAATATTTGCAACTTGAGAACTTCAAATATATTTTTCAAGTAATTCACTCTTATTTAATCGATGAAAACGCAATAATTTTTAATCTAGATCCATACAGTAACGCTGTTTTGAATCCATTCAAATTGAATTGGTATTTTCTTCATCAAAATTATAATAATAATTATTGTGAGGAAACGTCCACAATAATTAGTCTTGGACAATTTTTTTGTGAAAATGTATGTATAGCCAAAAAAGAACCACACCTAAAATCGGGTCAAGTTTTAATTGTTCAAAGGGATTCTGTAGTAATAAGATCCGCTAAGCCCTATTTGGCTACTCCGGGAGCAAAAGTTCATGGGCATTACAGAGAAATTCTTTACGAAGGGGATACATTAGTTACATTTATATATGAAAAATCGAGATCTGGCGATATAACACAAGGTCTTCCAAAAGTAGAACAGGTGTTAGAAGTCCGCTCGATTGATTCAATATCGTTGAACTTAGAAAAGCGGATTAAGGGTTGGAACAGGTGTATAACAAGAATTCTTGGAATTCCTTGGGGATTCTTGATTGGTGCTGAGCTAACTATAGTGCAAAGTCGTATTTCTTTGGTTAATAAGATTCAAAAGGTTTATCGATCCCAGGGGGTGCAGATTCATAATAGGCATATCGAAATTATTGTACGTCAAATAACATCAAAAGTTTTAGTTTCAGAAGAGGGAATGTCTAATGTTTTTTTACCTGGAGAATTGATTGGATTGTTACAAGCAGAACGAACGGGGCGCGCTTTAGAAGAAGCAATCTGTTATCGAGCCGTTTTATTAGGAATAACTCGAGCATCTTTGAATACTCAAAGTTTTATCTCGGAAGCAAGTTTTCAAGAAACTGCTCGAGTTTTAGCAAAAGCTGCTCTTCGGGGTCGTATTGATTGGTTGAAAGGCCTGAAAGAAAATGTTGTTCTAGGGGGGGTGATCCCCGCCGGGACCGGGTTCAACAAAGGATTGGTGCATTGTTCACGGCAACATATCAACATTCTTTTGGAAAAAAAAACAAAAAATTTATCTTTATTCGAGGGAGATATGAGAGATATTTTATTCTACCACAGGGAATTTTGTGACTCTTCTATTTAAAAATCTGCCTTTTATAAAGTTGAATAATTCCGAATAGCAGATTCCTATTTTGAATTTCATTTTTTGTGGTTTGCTGTAGTCATTTGCTTTGGTAATTTGTTAACACCAATAAAGATAATAATGAATACAAAATAATGGCTCGGCTTGTGCATAAATGGCCATCCCCGGTACAAGAGAAGGTTCCATCGGAACAAATTTTTATTTTAGTTTGGGGTACCCCCTTTTTAAGTGTGAAAAGAAATGACAAAAAGATATTGGAACATCGATTTGGAAGAGATGATGACAGCAGGAGTTCATTTTGGACATGGTACTAGGAAATGGAATCCTAGAATGGCACCTTATATTTCTGCAAAGCGTAAAGGTATTCATATTATAAATCTGACTAGAACTGCTCGTTTTTTATCAGAAGCTTGTGATTTAGTTTTTGATGCAGCAAGTAGGGGAAAACAATTCTTAATTGTTGGGACAAAAAATAAAGCAGCTGATTTAGTGTCGCGGGCTGCAATAAGGGCTCGGTGTCATTATGTTAATAAAAAATGGCTCGGCGGCATGTTAACAAATTGGTCCACTACAGAAAAAAGACTTCATAAGTTTAGGGACTTGAGAACTGAACAAAAGACAGAGGGATTCAACCGTCTTCCGAAAAGGGATGCAGCTGTGTTGAAGAGACAATTATCTCGCTTGGAAACATATCTAGGCGGGATTAAATATATGACGGGATTACCTGATATTGTAATCATCATCGATCAGCAAGAAGAATATACGGCTCTTCGAGAATGTATAACTTTGGGAATTCCAACCATTTCTTTAATCGATACAAATTGTAATC